AACGACTTCTACATAAGGCGGTAAGATTATATCTTGAGCAGTTACATATCCAGGACCCCTGACACAAATAGAGGCGTCGCAAGTTCCGTATAGATTACTTCTCAATACAATTTCTTTCAAATTCATTAAAATGTCATGTACCGATTCTTGAATACCCGCTAGGGTAGAATACTCGTGTGGTATTTTCTCAGATTTTGCACGTGTGATACATGTTCCTTCTATTTCTCCAAGCAAAGCTCTGCGCATCGCGATGCCAATTGTGTCCGCTTGACCTTTCATAAGTGGAGACAGAATAAAGCGTCCATAATAAAGACGCTTATTGTCTGCTTTTGATTCAACACACTTCCACTGTAGTGTCCGAGTAGATACTGTTACTTTCTCTCGAACCATAATAATATTCAAATAATTGAATCATTTTTTTCTCTTGTTTATCTTGAAATCTCTTCAATTTTTATTTCTACACACGTCGCTTTTTCGGAGGTCTACAGCCATTATGTGGCATAGGGGTTACATCCCGCACAAAAGTTAATAGTATACCACTTCTGCGAATAGCGCGTAATGCCGCGTCTCTTCCGAGACCCGGTCCTTTTATCATGACTTCTGCTCGTCGCATACCTTGATCCACTACTGTACGAATAGCATTTCCTGCTGCTGTTTGAGCAGCAAAGGGCGTACCCCTTCTTGTACCCTTGAATCCACAAGTACCGGCAGAGGACCAAGAAACCACTCGACCCCGTACATCTGTAACAGTCACAATAGTATTATTGAAACTTGCTTGAACATGAATAACCCCCTTTGGTATTCTCCGTGTATTCTTACGTGAACCAATACGTCCATTCTTACGTGAACCAATTCTCGGTATATTTTTTGCCATTTTTTCATCTCATAAATATGAGTCAGAGATATATGGATATATCCATTTCGTGTCAAAAAGGACCCCTCCCTTTTTTTACCCTTTTTACTTTTACATCGGGTGTTTTAACAAGTCTGATTATCCTTGTCTTTGTTTATGTCTTGGGTTGGAACAAATTACTATAATTCGTCCCCGCCTACGGATTAGTCGACATTTTTCACAAATTTTACGAACAGAAGCTCTTATTTTCATATTTGGCATTCCTCATTTTAATTCTGAATCTAGTTTTTGGAAGAAAATAGGTTTCTTGGAATTTTTTATCTCGAATCATCTTCTCACGAAAGGAATGTTGAAGTTGATAAAAACACCTAATCTTTCGAATCCTTATTGCGAAGTCGATAAATTATACGTCCTCTGGTTGAATCATAACGACTTACTTCAATTTTAACTCTATCGCCTGGTAGTATCCGTATAAAACTACGTCGGATCTTTCCCGAAACATAACCTAGAATCATATCTTGATTATCTAAGCGAATCCGGAACATACCGTTGGGAAGGGATTCAGTAATTAAACCTTCATGAATCCATTTTTGTTCTTTCATTACAGGTAAAGCCTCCTTGAAGTATCAATTGATGGAGGAGGAACGATATTAGACAACCCGCCCCTTTTCTTTTTGTTTTCACAAATAAGAAGTTTCGGACCCAATTCGTATATTAGAAGGATTACCATATATAACACAAAACTTCTCCACCAATTCGTTCTAGTCGAGCCTCTCGGTCTGTCATTATACCTCGAGAAGTAGAAATAATTACAATTCCCATCCCACCTAAAATTCTAGGAATTCGTTGGTAGTTCGAATAGATTCGGAGACCAGGCCGGCTGATCCGTTTTAAATTTAAAAAATTTATATAAGACCTTTTCCTATTCCTTCTATGCCGTAGGGTTAAAACCAAAAAAGATTTTTTGGTTTCTTTATGTTTTCTCACGTTTTCGATAAAACCTTCTCGTAAAAGTATTTTAACAATATTTTCAGTGATATTAGTATATGCTATTCGAACCACCCTTTTTCTATCCATATCAGCATTTCGTATAGAAGTTATTATGTCAGCAATAATATCCCTACCCATGGTGAATTAAATTTCTTGGTGATCCCCAATTTTGATATAATCAACATATTTTTTTTTACTTATTTGTTTATGAATTTAAATTTAAATTAAAGGCATATGCGTGAGACACAATCTACTAAAAATTCTGAATATATTTCTTAATCTCTTTCTTTCAAATACTTTACTATAACCAATGGTATTATCTTATTTTAGAAGACCTTACAATACCTCCGGAGCTAATGAAACTATTTTAGTAAAATTTAACTGTCTCAATTCCCGGGCAATTGCACCAAAAATTCGAGTTCCTTTGGGGTTTCCTTCTTGGTCAATGACAACCGCAGCATTGTCATCATATCGTATTATCATACCGTTATCACGTTTGAGTTCTTTACAAGTACGTACAATTACAGCTCTGACCACCTCTGATCTTGCTAGGGGCATATTTGGCACTGCGTCTTTGATCACAGCAACAATAACGTCACCGATATGAGCATATCGACGATTGCTAGCTCCTATGATTCGAATACACATCAATTCTCGAGCCCCGCTGTTATCCGCTACATTCAAAAGGGTCTGGGGTTGAATCATATCATTTTTTTAGAATCTATTCTTTCAATGCAAAGCAAAGAGTGAAGAAAAAAAAGAAATATTGTTTGTCCAAAGAAAGAAACCGGCACCTGTTATTGTTTTTTTATCCCCAAGACCTTTTTATTTTGATTTTTTTTATCCCGAAATAATGAATTGAGTTCGTATAGGCATTTTGGACGATGCTATTGAAATCGCCCTTCTGGCTATATTTTCTGTTACTCCACCCATTTCATAAAGTATTCGACCTGGTTTAACAACAGCTACCCAATATTCAGGGGATCCTTTCCCCGAACCCATACGTGTTTCTGCGGGTCTTACTGTAACCGGTTTGTCTGGAAATATACGTACCCATATTTTTCCACCGCGGCGTGCATTTCGTGTCATTGCTCGTCGACCTGCTTCTATTTGTCTAGACGTGATCCAAGCAGGTTCAAGTGCCTGAAGAGCGTATTTACCGAAAGAAATATGATTACCTCGATAAGATATTCCCTTCATTCTTCCTCTATGTTGTTTACGGAATCTGGTTCTTTTGGGGTTATAGTTGATGGTTGGTTCTGAATTCCATCTCTACTACAGAACTGGACATGAGAGTTTCTTCTCATCCAGCTCCTCGCGAATAATAAAATTTTCAAAATGTCTATTATTCATTTGTATATCTTGCTTTTTTAGCTAACTAAGCATATTAATATTTATATTTTCTATTTTTAAATTGATATTTTTAAATATCATATTATTTTTTTATGTTATAACGAATATTTGTTTTGTTTTTCTTTTTATCCTATTGGATTGAGCAAAAATTATCAATGCAAGAAGATAAAGTTTTCACGGGCGAATATTGACTCTTTTCGTCGCTATTTTAGTTGTAGGGTTAACTCATGACTTTTATTTTACCAATAGATGAAGGAATTAGTCTCTGGTTTGTTTCGCCATCCCGATCAATGAGTCTGTTTTCAATAGATTTGGATTCACAGGTTCCATCGTTCCCATCGCTTCTTACTTAATGGTTAGGTCTGATTTCTACAACGGAGCTCATAATGAAATTTTTTCTTGAGCCAATTTTCTTAGTCTTTATTGGCTCGAAGCTCTTATTTTTTTTGTTCTATGAACGGATTCGTTTTCTTTTTTATGAATCCATATTGATTGATGCTTTATTACATTGCTTTTTTATGAGATGACTCATAAACCTTACATATTGGATGGAATTTTATATGTTGTTTTTGTTTTTTCTCCCCTTCTTTCACCCTTCCGTTTATCCACATATTTCTTCTTCGCTTCACAATTTAGAATCAGATTTATTTTTCTTTTGTTTATGCAAAAAAGATTTCAGTTGCTACAGTGATATGACCAATATATCATATCTTGACTGGTTTTTTGGATCCAGATAATGTGAAGTGATGAGTTGATTATTAGTTCTATAGTTATTTGTTTATACAAAAAAAAGGCTGGTCTTTTTTTTTTATTTAATCCTATAACCCTAAAAAACCAACGAGTCGCACACTAAGCATAGCTATTATTTCAATAGGGATTTTTATTCAATCTTATAGAATTAGAATTGTTCATTTTGGTTTTGTTTTGATTGAACATAAAAAAGGAACGAATTTTTATTTTTTTGTTCCATTACTAGATCGAAGGGAAAGACAAGTAAAGTTTTATTATTCCCCGTCTATAAATATCCAAATTTTAATCCCTAAAACTCCATATATAGTTCGAACTGTATAAGAACAATAATCTATTTTAGCTCGAATGGTTTGGAGGGGAACCCTGCCTTCTCTGATCCATTCGACACGCGCAATTTCTTTTCCGTCGATACGCCCTGAAATTTGTACTTGAATTCCTTTTGTATCTGCTTGTTCAGTTAATTCAATAGCCTTTTTCATTGCTTTTCGAAAAGAAACTCTATTTTTTAATTGGCCGGCTATAAATTTTGCAAGAATATTAGGGCTTCCGTAAGGTTTTGCAATTCTTGTGATAGTAATGTTAAGTTTTCGGTTGACACAATGAAATTCTTTTTGTAGATTCATCTGCAATTCTTCGATTCCTCCCGGTGGATTTTCTATTAATAACTTTGGGAATCCCATATAGATAATGACCTGGACCAGATCGATTCGTTTTTGAATTTCTATACGTGCAATTCCCTCGACGCCAGAAGGAATTTTCATATTTTTTTGTACATACTTCTTAATAAAATCTCTTATTTTTTGATCTTCTTGTAGACCTTCGGAATAATTTTTTGGTTGTGTAAACCAAAGGGAATGATGACTTTGGGTTGTACCAAGTCTGAAACCGAGTGGATTTATTTTTTGTCCCATACCCCCCCATTAGTATACATATCATGATATGCCATAGGTGTATACTTATTTTTTGATTTAAGTTTTTTTGAGCATCTTAAAGAGTCTAGAAAGTCTACCTCTAGATATTCATCTAAGGATATATCTTTCACTACAATAGTTAT